CAACAAAAAGGTATAAATAATTGGATTTCTTTTTTTATTCAAAGAATAAATAAGTGTAAATAGAAATGATGAAATAAGAAACAACGGCCAATGTCATAAAAATGATGAATCATAAATAGAGTTTAGGTTCGAATTCCATAGATAATATGAATGGGATTGTCTATAATGATAGAGAAATACAACATCTCCGCATATATAATTCTGAATTCTTATTCATCTACTTTGATATATATTATATTAATAATATATTTTTTTTTTTTAATGGGTTGGTTAAGTTTGAAAATGCACTCATTGAATGAGTAAACAATTGAATTGGATTCGGTTGGATAGTACCAACGAAATCGAGTACTAATTCCCATTTCTTATTGAATTAACCGATCTACTTGCTATCGGACATTTTTTTATTTTTGTTTGCAAAAAAAATTTCGACATATAATACTTTATTATTATGAGAATCAATCCTACTACTTCTACTTCGGGTCCTGGGGTTTCCGCTCTTGAAGAAAAAAACCTGGGGCGTATTGCTCAAATCATTGGTCCGGTACTGGATGTATCCTTTCCACCGGGCAAGATGCCTAATATTTACAACGCTTTGGTAGTTAAAGGTCAAGATACGGTTGGCCAGCAAATTAATGTAACTTGCGAGGTACAGCAATTATTAGGAAATAATCGAGTTAGAGCTGTAGCTATGAGTGCTACAGATGGTCTGATGAGAGGAATGGAAGTGATTGATACAGGAGCTCCTCTAAGTGTTCCAGTTGGTGGGGCGACTCTCGGACGAATTTTCAACGTTCTTGGAGAGCCTGTTGATAATTTGGGTCCTGTAGATACTCGCACAACATCTCCTATTCATAGATCTGCGCCTGCCTTTATACAGTTAGATACAAAATTATCTATTTTTGAAACGGGGATTAAAGTAGTGGATCTTTTAGCTCCTTATCGTCGTGGAGGAAAAATCGGGCTATTCGGGGGGGCCGGAGTGGGTAAAACCGTACTCATCATGGAATTGATCAACAACATTGCAAAAGCTCATGGAGGTGTATCCGTATTTGGCGGAGTGGGCGAACGCACTCGTGAAGGAAATGATCTTTACATGGAAATGAAAGAATCTGGGGTGATTAATGAACAAAATATTGCGGAATCAAAAGTCGCTCTAGTCTATGGTCAGATGAATGAACCGCCGGGAGCTCGTATGAGAGTTGGCTTGACTGCCCTAACCATGGCGGAATATTTCCGGGATGTTAATGAACAGGACGTACTTCTATTTATCGACAATATTTTTCGTTTCGTCCAAGCAGGATCCGAAGTATCCGCTTTATTAGGAAGAATGCCTTCCGCTGTAGGTTATCAACCTACTCTTAGTACAGAAATGGGTACTTTGCAAGAAAGAATTACTTCTACCAAAGAGGGATCCATAACTTCTATTCAAGCCGTTTATGTACCTGCGGACGATTTGACGGACCCCGCTCCTGCCACAACATTTGCGCATTTAGATGCTACTACCGTACTATCAAGAGGACTCGCTGCAAAAGGTATCTATCCAGCAGTAGATCCTTTAGATTCAACATCAACTATGCTCCAACCTAGAATTGTTGGTGAGGAACATTATGAAACTGCGCAAAAAGTTAAGCAAACTTCACAACGTTACAAAGAACTTCAGGACATTATAGCTATCCTTGGGTTGGACGAATTGTCCGAAGAGGATCGTTTAACCGTAGCAAGAGCACGAAAAATTGAGCGTTTCTTATCACAACCCTTCTTCGTAGCAGAAGTTTTTACCGGTTCTCCAGGAAAATATGTTGGTCTAACAGAAACAATTAGGGGTTTTCAACTGATCCTTTCCGGGGAATTAGATGGTCTTCCGGAACAGGCCTTTTATTTGGTAGGTAATATCGATGAAGCTACCGCGAAGGCTATGAACTTAGATGTGGAGAGCAAATTGAAGAAATGACCTTAAATCTATGTGTACTGACCCCTAATCGAATTGTTTGGGATTCGGAAGTGCAAGAAATCATTTTATCGACTAATAGCGGCCAAATTGGTGTATTACCAAATCACGCACCTATTGCCACGGCTGTAGATATAGGAATTTTGAGAATACGTCTTAACGACCAATGGTTAACAATAGCTCTGATGGGCGGTTTCGCTAGAATAGGCAATAATGAAATAACCATTTTAGTAAATGATGCAGAGAGGGGCAGTGACATTGATCCGCAAGAAGCTCAACAAACTCTTGAAATAGCTGAAGCTAATTTAAGTAGCGCTGAAGGCAAGAGACAAACAATTGAGGCAAATTTAGCTCTCCGACGAGCTAGGACGCGAGTCGAGGCTATCAATACAATTTTATAACTAGTTGTTGGTGCGTCCGAATAGAATATAGAAGAATAAAGAAAAATAAATTTTGATTATACACCATATTCTATTTGGATTCTACCGATTGAATCCAATCAAGTGTAATCAGATTTTGGTGCAACAAGAAACAACTCAAAAAATAGAAAAAATAAGAAGTAAAGTAGTAGGGTATGGAAAAGATACAAAATAAATCAAAAAAAGAAGGTGGGTAGAAATACTTATTAGATACCATTTGCTGTGCGGTATCTAATAAGTTCTACCTACTATTGGATTTGAACCAATGACTCCTGCCGTATGAAAGCAATACTCTAACCGCTGGGTTAAGTAGGTCATTTATTATCATAAAGAAAAAAAAAAAGGAACCCGTCACATTGATAGATTATAGATGGAATCTTATTTCTAAGCAATACCCTTGACAGGAAACAGATCAGAGAGCTATCATGTCAGATTATGCAATACTCACCTTGACAAGAATTTATATAATGATAAAATATTTATCACAAACACAAGGGCCATAGCTCAGTTGGTAGAGCACCTCGTTTACACGCGCGCCAATGTTTTTTCAGAGGAGTCCATCATGTAATCAACAGAATTTATCTTAGTAAAAAGTCGACGTCTTACTCCATTGATTCGAAGGAACAAGAGAACAATAGCCTGACAAATGGTTGGTTGGTCCAATTGAGGTCCCAATTTAGGCGCCAAGAAATAGAACCCATCATTGATTTGATAATTGATAAGGTGAATATTCAGTCCATTCAATGCTAGGCATAATGAGTATAAGTACCTCAAAAAAATCTCTTTTTGTCCTATGAACTTGAAGGTGTATGAAGTTTCATATTTGATGCTTTGGGCAGAGCGATAGAGACTCCATTTAACTTAGGTTGATATAGGCCGAAGGCAGACCTACGTCAAGATAACTCTTTTTTGAAACACTTTGGTATTGCTACTGAATAAAAATAAAGAGTCAGAGCACGCGGAGCCATCTCGTTATCTTTCTGTTAAGAAAAAGGATGGCGGACTCGCTGATATTTATATCAGTTGATGAAAGAGCCCAATGCAAAAAAAATGCCCGTTGGGTCTTTGAAACAGTTCGAATCATTTTGATAATAATAAGTTTGATCTGTTTTACCGAGAAGGTCTACGGTTCGAGTCCGTATAGCCCTAATTTTTCATTAATGTAAATTTCCAATTCAAAAATCGTAATTCGATATATCATATATATCATAAAGTAATAAATAGAATCGAGTAATCGAAAAATACAAATTTTAGGAGGTTTCAATGAAGTATCCTCCTAAATTTACTAGACGATTTCGTATCGTTATAGTAATGAATGTCATTTTTCTTAAATTGAAAAAAAAAGAAATCTATTAGAAAAATTTATTTTTATTTATTTTTTTTTGTTATATCAGCTTAGTGTTTGGATTCTCACCGAAGGTTTTGGCCGCGGGGAGCCACAATCCAGGACTAAGCCTTGGTTCCCCCTAGCCCGGATCGAACCCCTTGAAGATCGGCTCGCTCAAAAGAGCATCCGAGAAGAACGAGAGGAATTGTCAAAAGACATGAAACGGATGGCGATGAGGGTCCAACACAGCAGGATACAGATGGTGCGTGTATGCGCGAATAGGAGAATAAACTATCTCCCATTCCATTCATTCGTCAAATTAGAACCGAATTTCTCATTTTTGTTTAGATTCTATGTAGATCAAGAACTACATGAGTTGCTTAACTTACTACGTGAGTTTGATTATAATTGTCAGTCATGGATAGATTCTCTATTTTATAGAGACATAGAATTTCCTCAGCTCTACGAGGTGGAGAGTGCCGTCGCCAAGATGCCCGGAAATCAAGCCCAAACGATTTTGGGAGAGCCCGTTGAAACGCTTACTTCTTTATCAACCCAGCAATGAGCAAACTTAGCCAAAAAGCAGGTTATTCAATAATTAATTCAATTATAAAAAAAATATTTGATCATCGAAAAACTGAAAGGCATTTACCCAACCGACGGTTGGGTAAATGAACGAGGAGTCCGCGAAAAAGCCTTTTCAAAAAATATCAAAAATTCCATCCATAAAATGGAAGTTCCAACAACAACAACAACAAATCCCCATTCTCTTACCGGGGTCAACCAAGGGAATTTCCCCAGTTTTCCACAATTTGAAAATAGAGCAAATTCGAATCTTTAAAATTCGATCCAAAAAGGTAAGTGACCGGTAATTGTTCTTATTTTTTTTGATACATTTCGGTGAGTAATGTTCGTGAATTAGGTGAAGGAAGGTACGGAAAGAGAGGGATTCGAACCCTCGGTAAACAAAAGCCTACATAGCAGTTCCAATGCTACGCCTTGAACCACTCGGCCATCTCTCCTAAAGAATCTTATGATTATGACCTAGAAAACGAGTAAATAGCGAGTCATTCATAGTATTGCAGTCTTCATCTTATTGCAGTATAGGTATGCCTGATCAATTATAAAAACAATAGAAAAAAAAATAGAAAACGTTTCATCAAAGAAAGATCTTCCTTCGGGGTTCGATGGATAAAAAATCTTTTTTTATTGTTAAAAGAAAAGACATTACATTAAAAACAAAAGATCTATATCTTTTGTTTTATCAATAAGTAGCCTTTGTTATGGTTATAATATTTATACCGAACCAAATTAAACCAAGGAATTAGAACGAATCGAATCGTCTGATGGATTCATATTTTATACTATGATTCCAGTTAGACAGTGTTTATATTTATAAAATGATTCCATAGGAATTCAAAAATAGCTTTCTTTCCAGTTTCAGAACTACTTACTTTTACCTCATGGATCTATTATAAATTCTGGAATCATACCCGGGATTTTAAAATTTTGATTGTATAGTGATAGTGTATACACGCTATGCACACAAAATAGTTATTCTATTTTTTATCATATCATAAAATCATAATTAGATTATTCGATTATTTGATTCTTTTTCCTCTTTGGATCATGATCCAATCAAAACTAACTCCTCCAGGTATCCTAATTTGTAGGAAAAATTCCTTGATTCTTCCACTTAGATGAAATAGAACTAGTTCTGTTCATTGGTATACTACTCCATTGGTTTGGCTGACATCCAATCGGATTGAAACCTTTCCTCCTATTGATTCCTGTGAAAAAGGAACAATTTGAGTGGAAGGGAAGGCCCACATCTTTTTTTAGAATGAGTCTGTTTTTATGTTATTTCGTACTGTAAATTCCCTTTTTGTGGGATTCTTTTCCCCCGAGAGGTAATGCGAAGAATTATCGAATGGATTGTTAACTATGCCTAGATCGCGGATAAATGGAAATTTTATTGATAAGACCTTTTCAATTGTAGCCAATATCTTATTACGAATAATTCCGACAACTTCAGGAGAAAAAGAAGCATTTACCTATTACAGAGATGGTGCGATTTGATTTTGTGATTGATTTTTTGAATTTCTTTATCATTTTCAGTTTTACGAGAAAGCCATATGATTCATTCGGGATAGAAAGAAAACTATTATTGAAATAAACCTACGCTTGTTGAAGGTGAAGTTTGAAAATGGAACAACCCCTTCTGTCGTGTATCCTCGATTGATGCAGCCTCAGACGCTTTCATTTTGATTCGAGTCTTAAGCGAAAGGTTACACCTATGGGTTCTGTATTCCAGGTCAATCCCACTCTACTAGTACCAATGGGCGGCATAGGGGAAGAAGCGCTACACCTAGGAATCAACAACACAAAAACTTTGTTATAAATTATCCCCTTTCCTTATCGGGATCGGGACTACCAAGAATGGTTGGGACAACAAACATCCATCTCGTTCGTACTTTGGATACCCGTATAACCATCGAAGACCGTTGAAGTGACTAATTCCTGAAAATAGGGGGCGTTGAGGACAAAAAAATTGTTGGAGTTACCTTTTCTATATAGCACCAACGCCCTTGGTGTTAAGAAAATACCTCTTGCAGTAGGGTTGGCTAGAGATTTCTTGTAAAAACGCTAGCCCCTCTCAGTTTATAATGAGAATATTTCATTTTGATTTCATGGATTATTATCATTATGCACAGAAGGGAGGAGCCGTATGAGGTGAAAATCTCATGTACGGTTCTGGAACGGGGATTCTTTGAATAGAATGAACGACCGTAACGGATGTCAGCCCAATCCGAAGGAAATTATGCGGAAGCTTTACAAAATTATTACGAAGCTACGCGACTAGAAATTGATCCCTATGATCGAAGTTATATACTCTATAACATAGGCCTTATCCACACAAGCAACGGAGAACATACGAAAGCTTTGGAATATTATTTCCGAGCACTCGAACGAAATCCATTCTTACCGCAAGCTTTTAATAATATGGCCGTGATCTGTCATTACGTGCGACTATCTCCACTATAGAAAAGAGGAAAAAAGAGAAAATAGGCTAGTAAAACTAAATACTACAAATAAAAAATCAAATGGGCTTTCTACATAAGTATCGTACAAAACAACGATTTTTATTAGCTGTAGAAAAAAAAGAGACTTCATATAAGCCGAAATATGAAGAAATAGATATGCCCATTTTTTTCTATGGATAAAGGATCAAATTGTTAGAGGAAGCACCGTAAAGATCAATTTGCGAGGTTTTGGGCCGATACAATAAGAACTGCTTACTTATGTCATGATATGAGATAAAAGTTAGGAATCAACTTATGTGATAGAGTCGATCCACTAAGGTATTAAGCAGCGGTGTAGCATCAGATCCCAAAGATAGTAAGCCCTTTCTTAATGGAAGAAAGTCTTTTTCAAAGATTCTATATGAATTTATATATGAAACCGAGATAGTTACCTTTCAGAAAATTATACCGATAGCGGAGGATGTCTATGTTTCATTCTTCTGAAGGTGGGAGAAAAGATAAAACTGATTAGTAATCAAAATTCAAGTTTGAAACTCATGTAAATTAATTAATCTCTTCTGGTTAAGCCGATAAAAAATGGGATAGATTTACGAAAAATCTTATTCATTTCGATGGATTGGATTAGGACGGGACACAAAAAAAAATAATGAATTGCCGAGCCGTATGAGGTAGGAAACTCTCAAGTACGGTTCGAAGGAAAGGAATTTACCCACCGATTCCGACCGAGGAGAACAGGCCATTCGACAGGGGGATTCTGAAATT